GGTCGAACTACCAAAGGAGAATAGGCTAAAATTTTTAGACCTACATACTTTACTTTTTTGTATCCAGCTAAAAGCGGGGACTTAAAGATTCTTCTCAGTCTAATTCACTGAAATTCCATCCAGTAGAACAGAAGAATTATAAATCTCCAAAATAATAGATAAGAATACCGCAAATAGAGCCATTGCAACACCCATCAAAGGGGTCGTTCCCCATCCAGGAGCTACTTTCCCATATTCGGAATTCAATGGTTTCAATAACTTCCCTACAGTAGTGCTTCTTGGACCAGATCTAGAACTATCCTCAACAGTTTGTGTAGCCATAAATCTTATTTTGTATTCATTACGATCTGTTGACTTTGTATACCATTCCGTTGTAAATAAACGATCTTAGCATAGATCCATTGTGGTCTTTCAATTCTATAATAATGGAAACAGCAACCCTAGTCGCCATCTTTATATCTGGGTTACTTGTAAGTTTTACTGGGTATGCTCTATATACTGCCTTTGGGCAACCCTCTCAACAACTAAGAGATCCATTCGAGGAACACGGGGACTAGTTGACGTAATCAGCCTCCAAGTATTTGGGGGCTGATTACGTCAATGAAGATAATGAAAAATTATTTCATTTTTTAGTTGAAATTTTAGGTGGTTCCCGAAAAAAAATAGCGAAAAAAATTATCCCTAAAGTGGATACTAAGAGAAATGTATAAACCAATGCTTCCATAAATTTGATCGTGGTTTACAATTATAGCTTTCATACCTGTTTTGTTTACTTGGGAGTATCCCTCTGGATAAAGAAAAAAAAAAAAAGAGTCAAAGAAACGGCAGCGGTTTAAATCAAGATTCCTGCAGTACCCTACCTATTAAATAAAATCGTAAACAGAAACTAGAATAAAAAAAGAAATGTTGCATCAGACTGCTTGTCTTTTTGTAGTTGGATCTCCAAGTTTTTGGAATGCCCCAAATTCCACTTGAGCATCCAAATCTGGATCAATACCAGCAAAAACATCTCTGAAGAGGGTTCTAGCACCATGCCAAATGTGTCCAAAGAAGAAAAGTAGAGCAAACGAAGCATGTCCAAAAGTAAACCAACCTCTTGGACTGCTACGAAAAACACCATCGGATTTCAAAGTAGCACGATCTAATTCAAAAATCTCACCCAATTGAGCCCGTCTAGCATATTTTTTCACAGTTGCGGGATCACTATAACTCACTCCATTGAGTTCACCACCATAAAACTCAACAGTTACACCTACTTGTTCGACACTATATTTTGATTCTGCCCTTCTAAAAGGGACGTCGGCTCTAACAATTCCGTCTCCGTCTACCAAAACAACCGGAAATGTTTCAAAAAAAGTAGGCATACGACGTACAAAAAGTTCACGCCCTTCTTTATTTCTAAAGACGGGATGTCCTAACCATCCAACAGCTATTCCATCCCCATTGTCCATTGAACCCGCTCGGAATAACCCCCCTTTTGCTGGATTATTACCAATATAATCATAAAAAGCTAATTTTTCAGGAATTTTAGACCAAGCTTCTGATACACTTTGATTTTCAGCCAGTCCAGCACTAACTCTTCGATATATTTCTTGTTGAAAGTATCCCTGATCCCATTGATAACGAGTAGGACCAAATAATTCGATGGGAGTAGTTGCAGAACCATACCACATAGTTCCAGCAACAACAAAAGCTGCAAAAAAGACTGCAGCAATACTACTGGAAAGGACGGTTTCAATATTGCCCATACGTAATCCTTTGTATAGACGTTGAGGCGGACGAACACTAAGATGGAATAGGCCCGCTAATATACCCAACGTCCCTGCTGCAATATGATGAGAGGCTATTCCTCCCGGAACAAAAGGGTCAAAACCCTCCACGCCCCACGCCGGGTTTACGGGTTGGACCTTTCCGGTTAGTCCATAAGGGTCGGATACCCATATTCCAGGACCATATAATCCTGTTACATGAAATGCACCAAAACCAAAGCAAGCCACTCCTGAAAGAAATAAATGAATTCCAAAAATCTTGGGCAAATCCAAAGAAGGTTTTCCTGTACGTTCATCACAAAAAATTTCTAGATCCCAATATACCCAATGCCAAATAGCTGCCAAGAAGCACAAGCCCGAAAACACGATATGTGCTCCGGCTACCCCTTCGTAACTCCAAAGACCCGGATTCGTTATAGTCCCTCCTGTAATATTCCAACCGCCCCACGAATTGGTTATTCCTAAACGAGTCATGAAAGGTATAACGAACATACCTTGTCTCCACATTGGATCAAGAACAGGGTCGGAGGGATCAAAAACTGCTAATTCATATAGAGCCATCGAACCGGCCCAACCAGCAACCAGAGCAGTATGCATTATATGAACAGAAAGCAAACGACCGGGATCATTCAATACAACAGTATGAACACGATACCAAGGCAAACCCATGGAAATACCCCTTTATCAACGAAAAATAGACACTATGTAACTTTATTGCATTGGAAAAAACTATGCTACGGACCCCCCCTTTTTTAGGTAATTATTTCGGAGAAAGGATTAATATTTGTTCTATTCTGTTAGTAATAATGGAACAATTCGATTCATAAGAAAAAAGGGAAGCGGATCTATTCTATATCCGATAAGTACCAATACGCAATGGGGGTGAATCCTATTTTATATGAACCAAGATAGCTATTGTTGTTCATCATTCAGAAGCCCGTTCGTAAAAAATTTCCTTTACTTTTATTTTATATTTTATTTTAGCTTATTCAACTTATGTATTAAATATCATTAATTTAAATATGATTAATAAAGTAGGAAAAAAGGATAATAGTATTAAAAAACGAAACTCCCAGTCTTACGTTTCCACATCAAAGTGAAATAGAGAACTTCATTCTCTTTTTTTTCATGCCTATTGGCGTTCCAAAAGTACCTTTTCGAAGTCCTGGAGAAGGAGATACATCTTGGGTTGACATATAGTGCGACTTGTCAGATATATTGGGCTATATGGGATTTCCCCATTTTCTCCCTCGATCGAGATATCCTCTGTTTCGCCCAAAAAGATTGATTGAATTATCAAAAATTTGTAACGCGAAGCGCAAAAAATAAAGTGGAATTAAATGCAGGGAGTATTTAGATTGATATTAGATTATCAAAAATTTTTTATGGTTTACGTGATCGGACTAATAAAATGAAGTATCCAGGCTCCGTTTAGTAAAAACCCAATTGATAATTAATATATAATATTTTTATAATTACTACTTATATTATATGCAAAATTATGATAAAAAATTCTATAAAAAAAAAAAAATTGAAACAGGGTGATCTAAAACAGACTGTTACTCAAATCAAATAATATAATTAAAAATTTGTTGACTAGTTGACAGAAGACATGTGAAAGAAATTAATTGAAAAAAAAAGAAGGAGTAGTAAAAAAAGATGCGGTATTTGGTTCATTTGTCCTATATGTGCAAATCAAAATCGGGCAAATTTTTCCTTTTACTCGGGGTAGAGCATAAACCTAAAAAATGGAATAAAAAAAAGGAAGAAGCCCGTTCAGGAACAAGAAAAAACCATCGCCATTTCAACTGAATCTCGATGAAAAAAAATATCAACGAATCAAGTTAGTCTGACAGGCTTAATCAATTAACGTTTTATTATAGGATTATAATATCTAATAAAAAGGGCCAAAACAGATTTTTCTTTGACTTTTGGGAGCAAGTCCTTCCGTTATAAGTTAGAAAGAAAAACCTTCTATGAAAAAAAAGGGGGGTTGGAATCGACACATTGATTTTTTCACAATTTTTGTTGAACCGTATGCATCAAAAGGTGCCTGTACGGCTCCTAAGGAATAAAATTTTATCCTAATCAACCGACTTTATCGAGAAAGATTATTTTTTTTAGGCCAAGAGGTTGATACCGAAATCTCGAATCAACTTATTAGTCTTATGATATATCTCAGTATAGAAAAGGATACCAAAGATCTTTATTTGTTTATAAACTCTCCTGGTGGATGGGTAATATCTGGAATGGCTATTTATGATACTATGCAATTTGTGCGACCCGATGTACAGACAATATGCATGGGATTGGCCGCTTCAATAGCATCCTTTATCCTAGTCGGAGGAGCAATTACCAAACGTATAGCATTCCCTCACGCTTGGCGCCAATGAGTTTTTTTATTTTCGAGAAAAAAATACTATGCCTTCGCCATCGAAAATATGAATTAGTTAAGTAATAATAGCATGGCACTTCGAATTCGATATGAAATTTTTTAGATTAAAAAAAAATGAGATTATATATTGAAAGAGTAGTATGAGATAAGGAAGGGGTATTTCAAATGATATCTTACCTATTCGGGCACATCTCAGCGTCACAAACTTTGTTTTCACACCGGAAGCTTATTTAAAAAATTTATATAAAAAAAAAAAGAAACTTTGGGATTGCTGAATCATAGACGAAGCAAAAAAATGATATATAAAGCAACGGAACCATCATAGTATTTTTTTAACTCCTACAAAAAAGAAGGATGGTAATTGGATGATTTCTGGATCTGCGTATAATACAACCTATATTTTTTTTTCTTTCGCCAAAAGGAAAGGTCAAAAAAGTAAATTCCATTGTGGAGCCGTATGCAATGCACAAAAAAAGCCTGTACGGTTATTCAATTTTCTCCGTTTTTTTGGTTATCTCGCCTCATTCTGCGAAATAGAAGAAAATTTTCTATTATATCATCAGGGTAATGATCCATCAACCCGCTAGTTCGTTTTATGAGGCACAAACGGGAGAATTTATCTTGGAAGCGGAAGAACTACTAAAACTTCGCGAAACTATCACAAGGGTTTATGTACAAAGAACGGGCAAACCTATATGGGTTGTATCCGAAGACATGGAAAGGGATGTTTTTATGTCAGCAACAGAAGCCCAAGCTCATGGAATTGTTGATCTTGTCGCGGTTCAATAAAAAATAGGAGCGATTTCATGCAAATCTACAATTTCGAATTTTATATCTTTTTAGATTAAAGGTTTAGTTTCATATTCTCTTCAATATAAAAAAAAATATATTGAAGAGAATCTTGAAGAGAAGTAATTAAGAATTAGCCGGTTAGAACTAATCTAAACCAGCCCATTATTTATATGATTCCGTATGCCAACCATTAAACAACTTATTAGAAATACAAGACAGCCAATCCGAAATGTCACGAAATCCCCAGCGCTTCGGGGATGCCCTCAGCGACGAGGAACATGTACTCGGGTGTATGTGCGACTCGTTTAGATCATAGACTGAGACACAAAAAGGAAATTCTTTTTGAAATATCAAGGATCAGTACCTGTGAATAAAATAGAATGGAGGAACTCGATTCATTATTTAAAAAAGATAGATGGTTCATATCTTCTATTGTGTCTGAAACTTATGGTTTACATTGGTGCAAATCCAATCAACTCCATTTTTTAGAAAACCCCCAATGATAACAAATGGTTATCCATTAAGCGGGGGAAATTCCTTTTTTTATTAAATCCACTCTTGAAAGAAAAGAACGGACTAACAGGGTAAACAACCAAATCAATTTTACAAATGAAATACCGTTACTGTATAAAGTGGATCTCATTGTGAAAGACCTATTACTGGAATATTGATGGGGTAGAGCCAAAGAATGTAAATTGTACAAGTTACCAATAGTATTGATTAATTAAAAGAAGGAGCTCCGGTGTATAGAGAGGACCTCACCGTTTTAGAAGTAACCATAGAAACGATGGAACCCACTATTTATACATTTATATTTACTACTTTTTGTAGTTATTCTATTTTTTTTATATCAAGTATCAAGGCAATTTATCCTTTCAAAGCAAAGGAAAATACCTAGCAAAAAATAGTGGTGGGGAAGGTTAGAGTAGCAAAAGCCATTGGAATTTTTTTTTATACATTGGAATAATTCGTTTGGTTATTAATAGACTAGTAAAGGGGAAAAGAATAACTAAAAAAAGAATTAGTTATTCATCAAAGTTTGATTTATTCAATGACTAGAATTAAACGCGGATATATAGCTCGGAGGCGTAGAACAAAACTTCGTTTATTTGCATCAAGCTTTCGAGGGGCTCATTCACGACTTACACGAACTATGACTCAACAGAGAATAAGAGCTTTAGTTTCGGCTCATCGGGATAGGGGTAAAAGAAAAAGAGATTTTCGCCGTTTATGGATCACTCGAATAAATGCCGTAATTCACGAAATGGGGGTATTCTATAGTTATAACCGATTCATACACAATCTGTACAAAAAGCAATTACTTCTTAATCGGAAAATACTTGCACAAATAGCGCTATTAAATAGGAGTTGTCTTTATACGATTTCGAATGAGATAAAAGAATAAGGGGATTGGAAGAAATCCACTAAAATATTTGAAATAGAGTTCTAAGGAGAATGAGCTCGGGGAAGGTAGAGTAGAAATTAGTATTATAAAAAAGTCGTCAAAAGAAAATGAGAGTATATAGTCGCTAAAAAAAGAGTTATTCTTTTTCTTTTCGACAATTCTTTTCTTTTTTTTTTTCTGACAGCCACAGACATAACAATCAAATTTTTATTCTTGATTGGATTTTTCGAACAAAATGTTAATCTCTTTTTTAATTCCTTCAGATTGTAATTGTTATTCAATTGAAGACTAAGTCTATTTTTTTCTGGTTCTAAGGCTAGTAGTTCTAGGGGTCGACTCACTTCTTTCAAATTGTTTCTGATTATTAAGAAAAGGTAACAAAGATAAAATACGAGCTTGTTTTATAGCAATAGTGATTAATCGTTGTTGTTTTAAAGTCACTCTATTCACCCGTCTAGATAATATTTTTCCTTGTTCACTAATAAATCGACTAATTAAACTCATGTTTCTATAATCAATTCGATCCCCCGATTGGATCGGGGGCAAACGCCTACGAAAAGATCGCTTGGATTTAGTAAAAAGTCGCTTAGATTTATTCATAATTTTTTTATTCCTTATCTCTATAAAATCCTAATCTCTAAAATCCTATTTTGATCGGATCAAAATCAAAACGATTTATATTTCTATATAGGATAGAGTTTCTATATAGAATTAAGAATATAGGATTCGATTTCTTTCTATTGATTTATTTGTTTATATTTATATATATGTAATAATATATAGATACTAGCATTATTCCTGTTCTTAAAATAAAAGGTGACATACAAACACTCAATTTGATCTATTTCTTGATTTCCCCGTGAATTGTATGTTTATAACAATAGGGACAGAATTTTCTCAATTCCAATCGACTAGGGGTGTTATGCCGATTCTTTTGAGTACTATATCTGGAAATTCCCGCTGATTCTTTCTTAATATCATTTCGAACACAACTGGTACATTCCAAAATAATTGTTACTCGAACATCTTTACCCTTGGCCATGAAACCTCCTTTGGATTTATGATTCACCCCAATCTTCTATTTTATTTTTAGGATCCAGAAAGAACAAGAACCAAAAAAATAGAAGCTGTTAACTAAAAAAAATTTGGAAATATTTCGTTGCAATGAATATTAATTAGTAATTAAATCAAAATCAAATAATAAGCAATACAATGATTTTGTGAAAACTTAAAATCTTTGTAGAGTATTTTTTTTAAGTATCTCATCGGATATTCTTTCCCTAGCAACACTTTTTTTTGTTCTATTACTAATTTACTTGGATCCTGAACCCTCATTTTTATGACCTTTCGCCCCCCCCACTTTTTTCTAATTATTTTTTTAGAATGAATTAGAAAAAAAAGGGGGGGATTAGTCCCCGATCGTTGATTGTATCTCTTAAATTTTTCACCCCTTTCTGATGTTAATAACTAGAATGAAAAAAAGGGAAATGTTAATGCATCTGGAAATAAACGATTAATCTCTATTAATAAACCTGCTAACGAAGCGAACCATAGAGTACTTAGTACCGGTGCTACGGAAAGATATGTTTTTAGATCTCGCATTTGAAATCCTCCTTCTTTCTTCTTTATTTATTGTATTACATTATATATAGTAATATATATAACTACGGATGTACATGTAGTTAAGAAGTTCTTGTATTTGTATACGTAACTTCCGCCCCCCCCCACTTTGAAAATGAGAATTGAAATATTGTCTACTAGAACGATCTTATAGATTCCATTTTCAAATGGAAACGCCTATTTATGTCAAATTGAAATTGAGAGAATTTTCGTAAAAAAAAAGTAATTTTTTAATTATATGTTTGTTATCCGATATGAGAAAAAAAGAATAAATTAATTTGATATACCAATAAAAAAGAAGAAGGATGTGGAAAACAAGACAGGAATTCTCTACAATGACACTGTAAACCAATTGAAAGGGATGTAGCGCAGCTTGGTAGCGCGTTTGTTTTGGGTACAAAATGTCACGGGTTCAAATCCTGTCATCCCTACCTATTACTACTCTTCTGAGCAGTAACGAGGGATCTTTTTTAGATCTATCTTTTTTTAATAAAATTGGACATACATATAATTCTGAAATTTATGATATACTATGATATAGTATATACGTACAAAATGGATTCGGGTTAAAGTTAAAGAATGTCCTCTTTCTAGCCTTTTCGTTTTTTAGAAAAAACAAGAAAAACGCTCTTAGTTCAGTTCGGTAGAACGTGGGTCTCCAAAACCCAATGTCGTAGGTTCAAATCCTACAGAGCGTGAAATCCCTCTTGTTTATTAGATTGTGTCAAAATTCCACTGTTCGCAAATCATTGAGCAGCAATCTGAATTAGACCTCCCGCATATGAAAGCAAGAAGGAGGTCAGTAAAAAAAAAAAGAGATGTTAATTAATCAAAAGTCCAACTGATCACCACGTCTGTATTGTAAATAAGCAGTTACGAATAATCCAGCCAAAGTAATAGGAATTAGACCTAAGACGATTCCAAATAAAAAAACTTCAATCATTTCAATTTTCTTTTGTTTTCATTTTTGAAAGGGAGAAAAGAGAGGTACTATCTATTCCTAGCTCTTAATCTGTATTGCCGATGAATCTCAATGAGCAAAATTGGGTAATTAACACGGTACGGAACTACCGAACATATGAAATACCACCGAAATCCTTTTTTATAAAAAAATCTTCATTCAATTAATTTCAAATAAGTCGTATTTTGCTTAAACCAATAAATAGAACTGAGGTTATAGTTAAAGCTGCTAGTAGAAAACCGAAATAACTAGTTATAGTAAGCATGAAGGGACTCAATAAAATATGTTTTTTTTATACATATGTTTCTAAAGTACTTCCCTAAGTTTCAATTTAAAAATTTTTGAAAGAAATAGAGAAAGATAACTAGTTCCAAGAATCAAAAAAATTCAATTGAAAATTTGTGAATTATCAATCATTATAGGTGGTATGAACAAAAATAGATAAAGATAAAAAGAACTCAATTCATCGTCTTTGGCATCTCAGGATTCAGAATTAACGTAACTGATTAATTCAAAAACTCTTTAAGAAATTAATCATAAAAAAATAATACATAAAAAAAAATAACTCTATTATCTAACTTAAGTCAAAACATATAACTTTTTTTGAATGAATATGTAAAAATTTTAAAATAAGTTGTTTGATTCGTTTTTTTTTTTTAGTGACCTTAGAACCTAGAATACGCCCCTTTTTACTTTATTAAAATTGAATTTACTTAAATTTGAACTCATTAGATTAAATAGTAGCGCAGTTTTCTTCATTTAATCTATCGAATGAGACGAAAAAGAGGTATCCTACACGGAGAACGAGATGAGTCAAAAAAATATTTATTTATTTGAACTAGATTTGAAAAGATAACTAGATTTTGAAAACTTGTAATTAGCAATTTCTATTATCGTTTCCTTTCTAGGTTTTAGGTTTTTTTCTTTCGAGATTATATAGAAAATAGAGTAAAAAACCCATCATCTTTGTAGTTAGTTAAAGAAAGAAAAAACCTTTGAATTGAATACAACAAAACAATGCATGCATTACAAATATTTTTTATTTTTATTTGTTGTTC